GTGTGTGACTCGTTGGTTTAGGATTCGATTAGATTAAGATAAAAAAACAAGAAAAAAGAACTTACTTAACTTACTTAATAAGAGCAACTAATAACTATAGCATTAATAAATAACCTAAGCAACTCATTGCTTCGTATTATCTGGATCCAAAAAAATCAGTCAAGATATGATAGGCTGATCATATCATTGTAGCAACTGAATAAAAAAAAAAAGAATAAAGAAATATGATTATAAGTTATGAAAGGTAATCGAAAAGTATGCGGATAAATGGAAGGATGAAAGAAAGAGAGAAAAATATTGAATATTAATGATATATGATTCCAATTTGGAAAGTCTATGAGGTCACTGTAAGAAAAGCAATGTAATAAAGCATCAATACGGATTCATTCATAATAATTAGATAAATCTGTTCAGAAAACAACAAATTAAGAGCCTTGAGCCAATAAAAACTGAGAAAATTGACTCAAAAACAAATTAAAAAATGAAATTCAAAATTTCATGTAAGAGCTCCATTGTAGAATTCGGGCCTAATGATTAATCAAGAAGCGATGGGAACGACGGAACCCATGAATATAGAGGATTCTAGTGAAAAACAAATCTTAGTAATTCATTGGACAGGATGGCGGAATAAACCAGAAACTTTATTATCTATTCTGATTTTGATTCTGAGACCTCGTGGGATAAACATCAAACTTAAATAGATATTGAAAGAGTAAATATTCGCTGGCGAAATTTTTTTATTTTCAAATAAAAAAAAGTAATAAAATACGAAAAAAAAAAAATGAAAAAGCTAAAAGAAAATAAGGATTTGGTAGAATATTCTAACTCTAACAAAAACTACATTCGAGATAATAATATTACGTTATTTTTAAATAAATAGAAAGAGAATTCATCTTGGATTCCATTTCGAAAAAGACATACACAAATTTAGAAGAGATCAGATGAAATTTCAAAAAATACCATGATTAATCCTATTAATCATTAACTACATCTATATCTTAATCTTAATACAAGCTTTTTTAGTCCTTTTATTCGTGAGGAGCTGGATGAGAAGAAACTCTCACGTTCAGTTCTGTAGTAGAGATGGAATTTCTAATTTAGAAAAAAACCATCAACTATAACCCAAAAAGAACCAGATTTCGTAAACAACATCGAGGAAGACTAAAAGGAATATCTTCTCGTGGGAATCGTATTTGTTTTGGCAGATATGCTCTTCAAACACTTGAACCCGCTTGGATCACATCTAGACAAATAGAAGCAGGGCGACGAGCAATGACACGAAATGTACGACGTGGTGGAAAAATTTGGGTACGTATATTTCCAGACAAACCAGTTACAGTAAGACCCGCGGAAACGCGTATGGGTTCTGGGAAAGGATCCCCGGAGTATTGGGTAGCTGTGGTTAAACCAGGTAAAATCCTTTATGAAATGGGTGGTGTACCCGAAAATGTAGCCAGAAAAGCTATTTCAATAGCGGCATCAAAAATGCCTATAAAAACCCAATTCATTATTTCTGAATAGGAATATAGAATGAAAAAGTGAAAAAGCTAAATAACATTTAAGGATAAAAAGATTATAAGTTTTCTTTTTTTGACAAACAATATTTTTTGATTTCGTCCTTTGCATTAAAAGAAGAGATACAAAAAAATGATATGATTCAACCACAAACCTATTTGAATGTAGCAGACAACAGCGGGGCTCGAGAATTGATGTGTATTCGAATAATAGGAGCTAGTAATCGCCGATATGCTCATATTGGTGACGTTATTGTTGCTGTAATCAAGGAAGCAATACCAAATACTCCTCTAGAAAGATCAGAAGTGATCAGAGCTGTAATTGTACGTACTTGTAAAGAACTCAAACGTAACAATGGGACGATAATACGATATGATGACAATGCCGCAGTTGTCATTGATCAAGAAGGAAATCCAAAAGGAACGCGAGTTTTTGGGGCGATCCCACGGGAATTGAGACAATTAAACTTTACTAAAATTGTTTCATTAGCTCCTGAGGTATTATAAGACGATAATTAGAATAGAATAGGATAGATAGTTAGGATAGGATAGGATAGGATTAAAAAAATGGTATTGAAATCAAATTAATTAATAGATTGTGTATCACGCATATACCCTTAATAATAAAATATTAATAATTTCATTCATATATTAATATATAATTCGTCTATATCTATATATAAATAAAAGAAAAAGAACATGTTGATTATATCAAAATTATAGAACAATAAGGAATTTGAACTTATCATGGGGAAAGACACTATTGCTGATATAATAACCTCTATACGAAATGCTGACATGAATAGAAAAGGAACGGTTCGGATAGGATCGACTAACATCACCGAAAGCATTGTTAAAATACTTTTACGAGAGGGTTTTATCGAAAACGTAAGGAAACATCGCGAAAACAACCAATATTTTTTGATTTTAACCCTAAGACATAGACGAAATAAGAAAGAATCCTATAAAACTATTTTAAATTTAAAGAGAATAAGTCGACCCGGTCTACGAATCTATTCTAACTCTCAACGAATTCCACGGATTTTAGGCGGAATAGGAATTGTAATCCTTTCGACTTCTCAAGGTATAATGACAGACCGAGAAGCTCGACTAAAAAGAATCGGCGGAGAAATTTTGTGTTATATATGGTAATCCTTCTAATATAAAACTAATATAAAAATTGGATATCCGGAACTTACCATTTGTGAAAAAAAAAAGGGGGGGTTGTGTAATACCACCCCTGCTAAAAAATAAAAAAGTTTAGAATGTTTTACCTCGAATGAAATAAAAAAAAAATGAATTAATGAAAGTTTTCTTTCTGAATCACTTCCGAACGGCATGGTTCGATTTTGTTTCAATACTAAAGATTTGTTTGATTTTAGGTCATGCTTCTGAAAGGATTCGACATATTTTTTTATAGGTATACCTATAGTAGAAAAAGGGTAAAAATTTGAGTAAGTTCTTACTTAGGTATAAGTTAATCCGGGGACAGCCATTTTCTAGACTCCATAACAAGAATTCAAATGAGTAAGTAGTTTTTTTTTTTCAATTTCAACATTCCTTTCACGAAGATAAAATTCAAGATTCAAAAATATCAAGAAACCCGTTTTTCGTCCAACAATAAGTATATTCAGAGAATTAAGGAATAACAACTATGAAAATAAGAGCTTCTGTTCGTAAAATTTGTGAAAAGTGTCGACTAATCCGTAGGAGGGGACGAATTATAGTAATTTGTTCCAACCCGAGGCATAAACAAAGACAAGGATAATCTTACTAAAGGAAATAAAGGAAAGGAAAGGGCACTTCCAAGGAGCTGGCAAAAAAAGGTCCGTTTTGACATCAAATGGATATATCCATATATTTCTTGTGAAATGAAAAAATATGGCAAAACCTATATTAAGAATTGGTTCACGTAAAAATACACGTAGTGGTTCACGTAAAAATGTACGTAGAATACCAAAGGGAGTTATTCATGTTCAAGCAAGTTTCAACAACACCATTGTGACCGTTACAGATGTACGGGGTCGGGTGATTTCTTGGTCCTCCGCAGGTACTTGTGGATTCAGGGGTACAAGAAGAGGAACACCTTTTGCTGCTCAAACCGCAGCAGGAAATGCTATTCGAGCAGTAGTGGATCAAGGTATGCAACGAGCTGAAGTAAGGATAAAAGGCCCTGGACTGGGAAGAGATGCAGCATTACGAGCTATTCGTCGAAGCGGTATACTTTTAAGTTTCGTACGAGATGTAACCCCCATGCCACATAATGGTTGTAGACCCCCTAAAAAAAGACGTGTATAGAACTAAATAAAGGCTAAAAGGGTTTCAAGAGAAATAAACGATTCAATGATCTGATCAAATAAAATTACTATGGTTCGAGAGAAAGTCAAAGTATCTACTCGGACACTACAGTGGAAGTGTGTTGAATCAAGAAGAGACAGTAAGCGTCTTTATTATGGACGCTTTATTCTGTCTCCACTTATGAAAGGTCAAGCCGACACAATAGGCATTGCGATGCGAAGAGCTTTACTTGGCGAAATGGAAGGAACATGTATTACACGTGCAAAATCTGAGAACATACCACATGACTATTCTAACATAGTAGGTATTCAAGAATCAGTACATGAAATTTTAATGAATTTGAACGAGATTGTATTAAGAAGTAATCTATATGGAACACGCAACGCGCTTATTTGTGTCCAAGGTCCCGGATATATAACTGCTCGAGACATAATTTTACCGCCCTCTGTGGAAATCATTGATAATACACAGCATATAGCTACCTTAACGGAACCAATAGATTTGTGTATTGGATTAAAAATCGAGAGGGATCGCGGATATAGTCTAAAAATGTCAAATAACTTTGAAGACCGAAGTTATCCTATAGATGCTGTATTCATGCCTGTTCAAAACGCGAATCATAGTATTCATTCGTATGGAAATGGTAATGAAAAACAAGAGATTCTTTTTCTAGAAATATGGACAAATGGAAGTTTAACTCCTAAAGAAGCACTTCATGAAGCCTCCCGGAATTTGATTAATTTATTTATTCCTTTTCTACATGTAGAAGAAGAAACGTTCTATTTAGAGAACAATCAACATCAAGTTACTTTACCCCTTTTTCCTTTTCATAATAGATTAGTTAACCTAAGAAAAAAAAAAAAAGAACTAGCATTTCAATATATTTTTATTGACCAATTAGAATTGCCTCCCAGAATCTATAATTGTCTCAAAAAGTCCAATATACATACATTATTGGACCTTTTGAATAACAGTCAAGAAGACCTTATCAAAATTGAACATTTTCACATAGAAGATGTAAAAAAGATATTAGACATTCTAGAAAAAAAATAGAAAAAGCATAAAAAAAATTGACTAAAAAGTCAATTTGAAATTGAAATGGATTTTAAACCTTCAACGTAATTTCGATTTTCCAGTCGAACCCATTTTAATTAATTGAATTAATTAAATATGTATCTAGGGAGAATT